CCTATGGGTTCTGTATTGCAGGTCAACCCTACTACACTAGTACCAATAGGCAGCATAGAGGAAGAGGCGCTACGCCTAGGAATCAACAACACGAAAACTTTGTTAGAAATTGCCCCTTTTCCTTATCGGGATCGGGACTAAGAGGAATGGTTGGGATAACAAACATCCATCTCGTTCGTACTTTGGATACCCTTAGAACCATCGAAGACTGTTGAAGTGATTAATTCCTGTAAATTAAGGGGCGTTGAGAACAAAGAAATTGTTGGAGTTTACAATTTTATCTAGTACCAGTACCAACACGCGTGATGTTAAGAAAAGATCTTTTGCAGGAAGGTTGGCTAGAGATTTCTTGGAAAAACATTAGCCCCACTCAGTTCATAATGAGAATATTTTTGATTCCATGTATTATGCTCATTGTGATAAGGGAGGAGCCGTATGAGATGAAAATCTCATGTACGGTTCTGGAACGGAGAATTCTTTGAATCGAATGACGACCGTAACGGATGTCAGCTCAATCTGAAGGCAATTATGCGGAAGCTTTACAGAATTATTATGAAGCTATGCGACTAGAAATTGATCCCTATGATCGAAGCTATATACTCTATAACATAGGCCTTATCCACACAAGTAACGGAGAACATACAAAAGCTTTAGAATATTATTTTCGGGCACTCGAACGAAATCCGTTCTTACCACAAGCTTTTAATAATATGGCTGTGATCTGTCATTACGTGCGACTATCTCTACTATAGAAAGAAAAAAGAAAGAAAAAAAAAAGGAGAGAAGAAAGAGCAAATACACGAATAAATACTAGAAAAAAAAAATAGGCTTTCTACATATGCATCGTGCAAAAAACGATTTTTATCAGCTGTAGCAAAGAAACAAACTTCATAGAAGTCGAAATATGAAGAAATCAATATGCCTAGATAGTTTATTCTATGGATAAAGATCTAATTGATAGAGGAAGCACCGTAAAGACCAATTCGCGAGGTTTGGGGACGATGCCGATCCAATAAGAACTGCTTTTTTATGTCATGATATGAGATAAAAGTAAGGAATCTACTTATGTAATAAAGTCGATCCCCTAAGGTATTGAGCAGCGGTGTAGCATCAGATCCCAAAGACAGTAAGTCCTTTCTTTCTTACGAAGAAAGGACTTTTTCAAAGATTCTATATAAATTTTTATATGAAACCGAGATAGATACCTTTCAGAAAATTCTAACCATAGTGGAAATGCTTATATGTTATTCTTCTGACGGTGGGAGAAAAGATAAAATGAAAACTGATTGTTTTATTAATTTCTAATTGAATCAAAAGTCAAATTTGAAACTCATGCTCATGGAATTAACCTCTTTTGGTTAACCCACGCAAAAGGATAAGGCTAGATCTATGAGAAATCTCATTCAATTCGATATAGTTATAGTAGATTAAAAATCGATATAGTAGATTAAAAAAAAAACTGGGACACCAAAAGAATTGATTGCCGAGCCGTATGAGGCGGGAAACTCTCAAGTACGGTTCTAAGGAAGGGAATTGACCCGCCTATTCCGACCGGGGAGAACAGGCCATTCGACAGGGGGATTCGGAAATTGCGGAGGCTTGGTTCAATCAAGCCGCCGAGTATTGGAAACAAGCTATTGCGCTGACTCCTGGTAATTATATTGAAGCGCAGAATTGGTTGAAGATCACGGGGCGTTTCGAATAAGAACTCTTTGTTTATTTATTTCTTTATTCTTTTATTTATTTCTTTAGAATTTTGATATCTACTTTCATTTGTTATAATTAATAATTAATTGTTTGTTGGCCCCATCAGTGAAATAAAAAGGATCATTTCTCTGGGAAGAACCAATCAAAGAATTTCATTATATCCTTTCTAAGATCGTTCTATTTCGTCTGGTATTTCGTAGGGATAAACGATACAGGGATACGGTGGAGAATGTATTTTGTTTCTCCTATTCTATTAAAACTAATAAAAGAGACCCTCGCTGGAATGTCTCTTATCCTAATAATGACTAATGACTGCTCGCGTGATTTGGAATTTGGAATAAGTAATATGCTCTATGTAAGATATAAAATAGCTCCGTTTGGGGATTTCTAATTGAGATATGAATACACTGGGTTGTACAAAAAAATTGTTTTTGACAAATTGAAAGCCTAGAAAGGGAAAGGGGTTTAGAAAATTAAAAAAGATTCAAAAGGTCCGTTGAGCACCTCATGGATATGTCATAATAGATCCGAACACTTGCCCTGGATCGACTTCCAGACATAATTGCTCTAGTGAATAACTAAAGAAAATAAATAGATGGGAGATAGAAGTAAAAGAGAAAGAAACTAATTATAAGCATCTCTCATAGGTTCACTAATCACTTGGCTGACTGTTGGCAGGTTTCTTTGTATGTGTTGTCCGGAAAGAGGAGGACTCAATGATTATTCGTTCGCCGGAACCAGAAGTAAAAATTTTGGTAGATAGGGATCCCATAAAAACTTCTTTCGAGGAATG